CCAGGTAGGATAGGGCAGTATGTGGATGGAGGGAATAATTGAGAGAGATGCAAGTGATCCTTCTGGATTGATAGGATGGGTGCTTGAGAGCTTCCCCTGTTATTATCACTATCACTTTCGACTAACAGACCATTCCAAAAGTGAATACCTCTCCTCGTTTTTGGTAAGCTCTTTAATCTTCATCCGATCCATCTTTGAGTATTTGTCAATTTATGTTCCTATTTACTACCACCACATATAGCGATGAGACTCCAATAAGTACTGATAGAGCAATAGCTCCAACTATAGTTATAGCCAACGCGATTCGGCATACGGGTGGAAGACAACTATTCTATTACTCAGAATTTGAGATGTAGATAATGTCAATCTCTAAGGATATTTTCAGTTCGTATAATCTATATTATAAGAAGGTACCTTCCCCTCCTTTGGCGTAAATGAGGAATATCCTATTGAAAAGAAGCGTCATTATCTATATCATCTAAACTATCTTCTATTCCACTGAAAATATAGGAATCTCCCCGGGTAGGATTTGAACCTACGACCAATCGGTTAACAGCCGACCGCTCTACCGCTGAGCTACCGAGGAAATTGGCAGAGGATTTCATCCCAGATACATTCAAAGGCTCTTGTTCCTTGAGCCGCCCCTTAATCTGTAAGACGTTAACCATTCGAAGACCCAAAGCTTTTTTCTTCGAGACTTCATAAACCTCGCGTACAACCTAAATCTTATTATAGGGGGAAGCGGTAATGATAGCAATCCCCTTTGCCTCCTCGGATAGAGCCTACGAATCGTGGGGGGGGGTCGATCAATCGGGGCCAAGATCGACCATGACCAAGATCTTACCACCAGCCCCCCCACCCCGAGATGCATATCGATCAATCACCAATCACTAGTTTCTATTCCCCCTTCTCCGAGAAACGTAGTAGAATAGTCACAGGATTTTATTTCATAGAAGTATAAGTAATATCTTGGAAAAGAAACTCTTGGGAGGCGGGGAAAGCAAAAACAGTTAACAATGGAGTAATACCAATCATTAATCCGAATAAATAAGAGGATATTCTCCCGCCTTCTCCCAGGGAAATGAAAAATAGCCGGGATACTTAGAAAAGAATTGGAGATTTGTGAAACGAAAGTCGCAGTTTATGGAAAAGGCGGGATTGGTAAATCAACAACCAGTTGTAACATATCAATAGCTTTAGCAAGACGAGGTAAACGCGTATTACAAATTGGATGTGACCCTAAGCACGATAGTACTTTTACTCTCACGGGCTTCCTAATACCTACCATTATTGATACTTTGCAATCGAAAGATTATCACTACGAAGATGTATGGCCCGAAGATGTCATTTATAGGGGCTATGGCGGAGTGGACCGTGTTGAAGCTGGGGGACCCCCGGCGGGGGCGGGTTGTGGAGGATATGTAGTTGGAGAAACAGTTAAATTATCGAAAGAATTGAATGCTTTTTATGAATATGATATTATCCTATTTGATGTTTTGGGGGACGTAGTCTGCGGCGGGTTCGCCGCTCCACTAAATTATGCAGATTATTGTATCATTATCACAGACAACGGATTTGATGCACTTTTTGCAGCGAATCGGATTGCTGCATCAGTTAGGGAAAAAGCACATACCCACCCGTTGAGATTGGCGGGTTTAGTAGGAAACCGGACATCTAAGAGGGATCTTATTGATAAATATGTGGAAGCCTGTCCGATGCCTGTATTGGAAGTATTGCCTCTAATTGAAGACATTCGAGTCTCCAGAGTGAAGGGAAAAACTTTGTTCGAAATGGCCGAATGTCAACCAACTCTCAATTATGTTTGTGACTTCTATCTAAATGTGGCGGATCAAATATTATCTCAACCCGAAGGAATCGTACCAAGAGAAATTCCAGATAGAGAATTATTTAGTTTACTCTCAGACTTTTATCTGAATCCTAGTCATGGGAGGCGGGGAGATACTCAAAAAAACCAACGAGATATTCTGCTTGATTCTACGATGATTCAAAGTTTGGGTCGCAACCCTTTTGTATGTATACCTTTTTATGAGGAAACCTTCCCATGAAGACTTTCGAAACTCTCCCTTTTGAATGTGAAACTGGCAATTATCATACTTTTCGTCCCATTAGTTGTGTAGCTTGGTTGTATCAAAAGATCGAAGATAGTTTCTTCTTAGTAGTAGGTACAAAAACTTGTGGTTATTTTTTACAGAATGCTCTCGGAGTTATGATCTTTGCAGAACCTCGTTACGCAATGGCAGAATCAGAAGAGGGGGATATTTCAGCCTAATTAAATGATCAAGAGGAATTGAAAAGAATCTGTCTTCAGATAAGGAGGGATAGAAACCCCAGTGTTATTATTTGGATCGGCACATGTACTACGGAAATAATAAAGATGGATCTGGAAGGCATAGCGCCCAAGCTTGAGAGCGAACTCGGAGTTCCTATTGTAGTAGCACGGGCCAACGGATTGGATTACGCTTTCACTCAAGGAGAGGATACTGTACTAGCTGCGATGACGCATCGATGTCCGGAATATAATGCGTCGAAGCAGAAACAGAAACAATATATAAGCATAGGTGTTGATGGATCGAGCACCGCTCCGCCAGAAGCAGGCGGATCCAATCTTGAGAAGCGGAAAGCAGAGAATCATATCCTAGTCCTTTTCGGATCTTTACCATCAACTGTAGCTTCTCAACTTAATCTTGAATTGAAACGTCAATCAATTATAGTATCTGGTTGGTTACCCTCCCAGAGATACACCGAACTTCCACCATTAGGTGAAGGAGTTTATGTCTGTGGTGTCAATCCCTTTCTGAGCCGTACAGCAACAACCCTGATGCGGCGTAGGAAATGTCAATTAATCGGAGCACCTTTTCCAGTTGGTCCCGATGGAACACGTGCTTGGATCGAAAAGATTTGTTCCGTATTCGGTGTGGAACCCTACGGTTTACAGGAGAGAGAGAATCAGATATGGAAAAGTCTGATAGATTACACCGAAATCATAACTGGTAAGTCTATATTCTTCATGGGAGATAATCTATTAGAAATTTCTATAGCAAGATTTCTAATTCGATGCGGAATGATCGTTTACGAAATAGGTATTCCTTATATGGATAAGCGATACCAAGCTGCCGAATTATCTTTTTCACACAATACTTGTAGAAGGATGGGTAGACCCATACCGCGGATCGTAGAAAAACCAGATAATTATAACCAGATACAGCGTATGCATGAACCAGAGCCTGATTTAGCGATTACTGGAATGGCTCACGCCAATCCTTTAGAAGCAAGGGGTATTGATACGAAATGGTCTGTCGAGTTCACATCTGCACAAATTCATGGATTTACGAACGCGAGAGATGTGCTTGAACTCGTTACTCGTCCATTAAGGCGTAATAATGATTTGGGTAATATGGGTTGGAACAACCTTTCGAAACAGACGGTAACAAATTAATGAATTTTCTATTTTACATATGAGAATTGCGCATCAAGTTTAATGTATAGAAATGTTTTGAGTTCTTAATCATAATACTAGTTATTTCTTTTTATGATTAAGAAATCTATTGATTTTCTCGGAAAAAGCTGTTATGCTAGTAGATACAGAGTGGTGTGGGAATTTGACCGCTAATCTAAAAAAAATTTGAAGATAAATAAAGAAAGGGAATAATTATTATGAACGTAGAGAGCGTTCGAATGTCGTTGTATCTATTACAAGTTTCACTGCTTGCCCGGGTCAAACTAGCAGGTCCTCCCCTACTATTTGGACTTTATCACGGACTGCTGGCAACACTACCTGTTGGACCCCCTCAAATCCTGTCTATAAGAGCTTTTCTCATAGGAGGAAATTTGAGTGGTATTGCCGCCGTCCTCGGCTTGATGACGGGTCAGCTATTACTATTTCTATCGATATTTCATTCACCTCTATATGTATTGGTGGTGAAACCCCACGTAGTAACTGTCCTAATAGTACCATATCTGTTGTTTTATTGGTTTCGAATCAAAGATTTACCAAATTATCAGATTTTGCGTTCAACCAATTCAGTTTATAATTCTCAAATATATAATATATTCCTGGATAGCTTTATTTTCTAAATTCTGAATCCAATTCTTCTACCAAGTCCTGTATTGGCGAGATTAATTCAACTTTTTCTTTTCCGTCATAGCAATAATGTTCTATTTTTAATTAGTAGCTTTCTGGGTTGGTTAGTTGGTCACATACTGCTTATCTACCTTTCCAGATTACTTTTGTTCCGTATAGAATATGATTCACCCGTAGTCTATTTACTGATGAAACAAGTTATATACAAAACTTTTAGTATTATTATTTTTATTAATATATTACTCTACCTAGGTAAAGCTCCTGTATCTACTTCCACTAAGAAATTTGACGATGAAATTGTTTTGTTTGATATCAATTTTGTGCAATTACCATATCAAATACTGTGGATGTTCAAGCTATGGCCAACTTCCTTGTTCGATCAATCCAAAGCAAATCGGCCTCTACGATATATAGAGAATAGTCGATTCAGTGGTGATAGTCCCGTACGGAAACAAGTGTCAAATTATTTCTTCGACAACTGTTTGACTGATGGTAAACAGAGGTTATCTTCCACAGCGTTGCCTAGCTTGTCGATTTTCAAAGGGCAATTAGGGTCGTTTTTTGAAAATCCCGAAAAATCGCTGCCTCATTATTCGTGTAAAGACTGGATGTTGGATCAATTGAAAAAGACCGAAGCTTTGAATAATGAGTTGAAGGACCGAATTAGATTCCTAGATAATGAGCGAATATTTTGGAAAGCAATGGAAAGAAAAACCGGATTGATTGATACAGATCAAGGAAATTTACCTAAAATCTATGATCCTTTTATAAGTCAATCGTCTCGTATAAGGATTCCTATTCCGCAATCGTTTTGGATACTGTCTGATTTGATGTTACCAGGAACAGGTATAGATAGTTATTACGCCGAGAAATATAGTAGTCGTTATAATAAGATTGAGAATTGGGTTTCTACTAAGTACCAAGAATTGAACCGTGATGGAATTCCTCTTCCTTGGGAACCGCTACTACCAAGAGACGTTCAAACAACATTTATTTTGATGTTTGAAACACCATACGATGTTTTATTAAATAGTTTTTTAGAAGAGATGGATCTCTCAATCGACTTATCCTACATACCTCTAACTTGGGACCAAGTATTTGAACTCTCTCCGACGGAGCAGGCTTTATTCTTCATCGAACTCAGAGAACAGTGTGGTGTTTTTAATTGGGGACCTCTGTTAAATAGACTTCCGATCGAGGGAGAAAGATTTTCGGAACTACGTTCAATCCTTAAAATTGAGGAACTATCAAGGGAATTAGCTCATAATACTGAATTGCTATTTGATAACGGATTTGATACTGTAGGTGGAGCCAGTGAAATTCGTAACAGAAAATTAAAGAATGTGGGGACGAGTATCGGAACACCTAAAATGAACACGATAAGGATCGTGAAACGTTTCTCAAAAACCTCTGATTTTCGTCGGAAACTTATAAAAGGATCTATGCGTTCTAGGAGACGTAAGATACTGGTTTGGAAATTGTTTCAAGAAAAGCCGCATTCGCCCTTTTTCCTAAGATTGATGGAAATACCCGTCTCGCTCCAATCCACTTTCAAAGAATCAACCATTATTGATTCCGATAAACTGATCACTGACACGGTGGGAGGGACTAATCTCCAACGCGAACAAGAACTATCATCTCCTACATCTCTCCAAGATGTAGAAAGATTGAAATCTGACCGTAGTCCGTCCGTAGCCGCTAGATTGGATGTAGCTTCTATTCAAACGGGGAGGGGTCTATTATTACTCCTACAATCAATTCTCCGAAAATATGTGAAACTACCCGTATTGGTGACACTCAAAAATATTGGTCGTATCTCATTCCTCCAAGCTCCCGAATGGGATGAAGATTGGAATGAATGGCGTAAAGAATCTTATATTAGATGCACTTACGATGGTGAGGAATTTCCAGACACTCATTTACCCAGTCGTTGGTTGAGAGAAGGTCTTCAGATCAAGATTTTATATCCCTTTCAATTGAAGCCTTGGCATACTCATAAAAAGAAACGCTCAAATATTCGGGAGGATAGGGCGAATCTCAAAAATGTTGAAGCTCAAAAATCGACGAAAGAACACAGATTGGAACGAGGGAAATTTCAATCTACTTATTTAACAGTTTGGGGTTTCCAAACAGATGTACCTTTCGGAGATATTAAGAGAGATCCTTCTTTCTGGAAACCTATCAAAAAAGAATTAATGAAGATTTTGGGGAGTAGTCTCTCGTTGCGAATCAAGCAAATACGTCAATTTTATTTGAAATTAGGTATACCCGCAAATCTTGAACCAAGTGAATTGAATCCTTTTACTAGATTAGAGGGAATTAGAAAAATAGATAGTCGGACTGATGTTACTGGGAGAGATGACTCGGTTTATACAGAGGCCAAATATAATAAGGAGACACTAGTAAATCATAAGTTACGTGTTGCAGGAGCGAATACTCAATCAATTAATAATGATAAAGATTTTGAATCTATTGTTGGTAGTAATGGGAAACTAGTCCAAGATCTCGCGGCTGGATTCGAATCGGAAACACAATTAGATCCGAATGGATTGAGACATTTGTTAACCGAGAGAATCAATCGAAATGAACGAAGTACGAAATCATCCCATATTATTAAGTTGAAAATAGACGATAAATTGAAAGATACAAAGCTTACTAGTCTTTTTCGATTTAAGAAACAATTAGTTGATATTCAAGGAATGACTTTTAGATTGCGTATATGGACTGCGGAATTGATTGATAGGTATCTCCTACCAACAATAAGTATATCCTTTCAAAAACTGAATAGAACTTTTGTTTGTTATTTCACCGAATTTGTTGCATTTCAAGTACAACTGGTGGGAGTGACAAATACTAGTATTGGGGCTGGTGAGGAGGTAGAACATCCAAATTCCAGCACGGATAAAAAAATTCTACAAGTTGATCGTAATCAATCTGTAGAATTATTATCTCAAGCGTATATTTATGATAATCTGTGGCATAGAAGTATAAGGGACAATCTGGATTTGAACCATTTAATTGAAACCATGAGGGATTGTCAAGGTGTGGAAAAACCCAATAATCCGGAGGAATTGGGAGGGAATTGGAATTGGGACGATACTCAAAGGGATTGGAATTCCTCAGAGGGTCGTGATGCTACTAAGGATCATTATTCTATAAGGAAGGGGCAATCTCCGGAATCACTCGGTGATACGAACAATAATAAGCACAAAAAAGATTCCATAGGCTGTCTTGATAACCAAACTAATGGAATTTCACATAGATATATCGACGAACACGTCAAAAATTTCGCTGAGATACAAGCACTTCTCAAGCAACTTCGTAATTTGAATCCTAATGATTGGGAGAATTGGTTAGATTGTCTCGACAGATACAACTTACCCTTTAGGATGTGGTACAAGATAGCACCGCATAAATGGAGAGGTAGTGTTGGAAATTTGAACGTATACAAAACGAGAAAGACTGAAATAGGTTTTCTTAATGACCAGAACAAATATGTCTCTTATGAGAAGCGAGAAAATTATTCCATTTATACCGAAAACCCTTCGATTAGAGACCGAATTGTCAATCTCAATAAACGTCGTAAATACAGTTATTCATTATACAGTTTTATGGATTTCCCGGGAGATAATGATATACAAGAATTTACGGTGTGTCAGAATGCGGCGGAACGAGAGGTTTGTTCTGAAAATCGTATGAAGAAGCTTATTGCAAGGAGAAATTTCCACCGACGAATCTCCAATCGAAGAGGCGAGTTTGATTCAAAATTCGATTCAATTTTATGGACAGTTCCGGATCCCGCGAAATCAAGGAATGCATATGGAGCAGAATCAAAATTTGTACCTAAGACTTGTATTCTATAGAAAGATGCTTTTGTTGATACTGATTTAAACGAACAATTTGAGGGATTAAACATAGATTATAGATTCCAGCAACGAAATATTAACTCAGATGATATGCTTTTGAGAGAAAGGGGAAATCTTTACTATATATTCCAATGGAAATGGAAATCTGAAGCATTAGATAGAGGATTAGAAGGATTGGGAGATTTGATAGCTCTCACTAGCGTATTGGAGAATGAGCAAGATCTCACAGCATTCTGCGTCAATATGGGTATAGACTCAGATTTATTGAATCTCTTTTTCAACGAAGAGAAGCTTGAGATCCTAGATCAGTTATTTGTCGTTTCAGCTCATCGTCTGCCGCGGGTATTCGATGATCAGATTTTGATGTATAAAATGGTTAGTATCCTACCGAAATTCAGAAATAGTTTTGAGAGAAGATTAAATAGGCATGTCCTTGATGAATGTATGCCGCGTTTGTGTCTTATAAATAGAGAAATTTCTAATAGTTATCATTATCTCTACAATATCGAGGATCTTTTACTTCCGAGACGTCGTAGGGAATCCCGATTTCTCAGATCTCTACCAATTTCAAGCTTTGTTAAGTCTGAAAAGAACCTCCTAGATTCGATTCCTGGAGAGGAAGGGGCATACAAAAATGAGGAATCTAGGTATTTGAGTGGAACCCAAAAGATTAAACGTTTTATTTGGCCCAGTTATCGTCTAGAAGAATTAGCTCGTATGAATAGATTCTCTTTGAATACCAATAACGGGAGTCGGTTCGCCATGCTCAAAATACGGATATATCCCACCATTATTTGAAATCAAAGTGAATACCTAAATTTATAAATTCATTCGGTTGAGATTACTAACAACCAGTTCAGTAATCTCAATTGAATATTTGGTAGCAATCAATGATGTAATACCATTTAATGGATCTTCTATTTACAAGGTGTGAGATGGATGCCTCGTCGTTGATGGGTAATTAATTCTCACCAATAACTGAACATATTGAGTTATTATATAATCCTCCGAATCAAATAAATAATTCTTATGTTTCTTCATCTCCTTACTTCATTTCGCTTGAAGAACTGTTGCTTAAATCAATAAGATAATTTTGTACAATAGGAAGATAATTATGTACAATAGAATTTCAAATAGAATTTTTATGACTATTGCTATTACGGATAAAGAGATATCTTTCAATTCGTCACCGATTTGTGAAGGAAGAGATACGGGATCCGCGGAATTTCAAATATCCTGTTTGACAAATCGAATCTTAAAGCTTACTTCTCATTTGAAATTACATTCCAAAGACTATTCCTCCCAAAGGGGTTTGTGGAAATTACTGGGTAAGCGCAAGCGTCTATTAATCTATTTATATGAGAAGAGCCTATCTTCATACGACAGAATAATAAAGAATCTAGGTATTCGGGGATTAAAAGGGCGTTGAGTCAATTTCGTGAATCTGTTTTTTATCATTTCAGTCTACAGAGAAGAAATTATTTGAAGTACTATAAATATATAAATTTATTTATACCGAAGAAAGATCTTGAAAAGATCTTGTCAAATTTCAAATTTATTGTTTTTTTTTTTTTCTCTTCCTAAGGGGAATAATTTATGAGTATGCCTCCCGTAAAAGTGGATCCAGCTACAGTGAGTATGGGTCCCCACCACCCATCGATGCACGGTGTCCTTCGACTTGTTGTTACTTTAGATGGTGAAAATGTTGTTGATTGCGAACCAATACTAGGCTATCTACATCGAGGAATGGAAAAGATTGCTGAAAGCCGGACGGTTTTGCAGTATCTTCCCTACGTAACCAGATGGGATTATTTAGCTACCATGTTTACCGAAGCAATAACAGTAAATGCACCGGAGAAATCAGCAAATATTCAAATACCCAGAAGAGCTAGTTACATACGAATTATTATGCTTGAGTTGAGCCGAATAGCTTCTCACCTATTGTGGCTCGGACCCTTCCTGGCAGATGTTGGTGCACAAACCCCCTTTTTCTACATATTACGAGAAAGAGAAATGATTTATGATTTATTTGAGGCTGCTACAGGTATGCGGATGATGCATAACTACTTCCGCATTGGGGGAGTCGCTGTGGATTTACCACACGGGTGGGTAGATAAATGTTTAGATTTTTGCCACTATTGTCTCTCAAAAATTGCTGAATATGAACGACTTATTACGAATAATCCCATTTTTATGAAACGAGTAGAGGGAGTGGGTTATATCAGTAGGGAAGAAGCTATAAATTGGGGCTTATCCGGACCTATGTTACGAGCCTCAGGGGTTTCGTGGGATCTCCGTGAAGTAGATCATTACGAATGTCATGATGAGTTAGATTGGCAGATCCAATGGCAAGTAGGAGGAGATTCGTTGGCTCGTTACTTGGTACGAATTGGCGAAATGAGAGAATCTGTAAGGATTATTCAACAAGCTTTGAAACTCCTTCCAGGAGGTCCATATGAAAATTTGGAAGCTCGACGTCTCAGACAGCAAAAAAAAGAGGGGGAATGGAATGATTTTGATTATCAATTCATCGGTAAGAAGTCCTCTCCCACTTTTAAATCACCTAAGCAGGAACATCATGTAAGAGTGGAAGCCCCAAAAGGAGAATTAGGAATATTTCTGATTGGAGATGATAGTGTCTTTCCCTGGAGATGGAAAATTCGTCCGCCCGGTTTTATAAATCTGCAAATTCTTTCTCGATTAGTGAAAGGAATGAAACTGGCTGATATCACGACAATATTAGGTAGTATAGATATAATTATGGGAGAGGTTGATCGCTAAAACGGTAACTGGCATTAAGGAGTCCGAAGAACGAGTGATTGACTTCCTCCACGAATTAGGAGTTTCGAGGGATTCTTTCGAATCTATTTGGAGTTTAATCTCTATTTTAAGCCTCATCGTAGGAGTTACAATAGGAGTATTAGTTATTGTATGGCTTGAATGAAAAATATCCGCAGGTATACAACAGCGTATTGGACCTGAATATGCAGGCCCTCTAGGCATTATTCAATCTATGGCGGATGGAATCAAACTCTTACTAAAAGAGGATATTGTTCCAGATAGAGGCGATATCTGGTTATTCAATATCGGACCAGCTGTGGTAGTCGTACCAGTCTTCATAAGCCATTTGGTAATACCTTTCGGACAGCATCTTATCTTAGCTGATCTGAGTATAGGTGCTTTCTTCTGGATTGCCATCTCAAGCATTGTTCCCCCGGGTCTGCTTATGGCGGGATATGGTTCAAATAATAAATATTCCTTTCTGGGTGGTCTTAGAGCCGCTGCTCAATCTATTAGTTACGAAATCCCTCTGGCTTTATGCATCTTATCTATATCCCCACGTGCGATTCGTTGAATGAGAATGAGAGGGGGATAGCCCGCAAAAATTCTTTATTTGGCGAAATAACTAGATAGTCATTTGGGTGAGATCAAACAGCGTTTAGCAGTAATTGAATCGAGTCCCATCCCCCATGTGCGGGAGTGATATAATATCCGAGCAGTAGACACTGTTTACCCCCAGGTATAGGATCATTGCCGAAACCTGACGCGGGGACAGAGGGACATGGAAATTCCTCTAGAGGATTGATCGGGAGTAGGCGGTCAGGAACACCAATATACGTAAGAGATTTGTTAGAAGGATATGAAGGAATTCTAGAATGAGATTCTTTCGTTTTCTATCGGATGCGGACTTAGCTTCGGTGGGAGTGACTAGGGAGTACATCCCAAAAATCCCAATCTTGAGTATATATTACCATCTACTCGAATTATGACTATTTGGGACGAATTAATCCTTTCAGCAGTTCTATTTCCCCGTTCTTCACAGGGAATCGTTGATATAATGTCAATATCTATTAATATTTCAAAAGTTATTGATGGGGGTCATGCAAACTCCGAGATACTTGAAGTCTATATGAATTATATATGGGATTGATTTCATCTACATATTTGAAATCTATCTACATATATTTATTTAAAGATAGATAGATAGTAAATCTGGATAATTCCGTCATTATCCCGAGTTATATTCATTAGGTAGCTGAGAAGGTTGAGATGGATTCAGAAGTTACCACTACATGTAGCGAACGGAATCTCGTTGGTTAAGATTGGGAATATTTCCCCAAGAACACTTTAGAGGGAGAGGGGAGGTTATTAACCATTGAGCTCTTTCTAGATGACCTACGAGGAGCCGTATGAAATACCAATTTCACGTACGGTTTTGTATTAGAGGTGGTAATAACAACTGTGCCGTCGACTAGACTTATCTGACAGTTTAAGTATGGTTGATATAGTCAAAACACAGTCCCATTATGGTTTTTTGGGATGGAATCTACGGCGTCAACCTATAGGTTTTATAGTTTTTTTCATATCTTCATCGGCAGAGTGTGAGAGGTTGCCATTCGATCTCCCGGAAGCGGAGGAAGAGTTGGTAGCGGGTTATCAAACCGAATATTCAGGTATAAAATTCGGTTTATTTTATGTAGGTTCCTATCCGAATCCGTTGGTTTCTTCCTTATTTGTAACAGTCCTTTACCTAGGCGGATGGGATTTCTCAATTCCATTCCTTCCAGAACCTGAACTACTTTTTTCTGATTGGAATTTCAACAGTAGATCTTCCGACGTATTCAATACAATAATAGGTATTATTACTACCTTAGCCAAATCCTACTCATTTTTATCTGTCTCTATCGCGGCAAGACGGACTTTACCTAGAGTAAGAATAGACCAATCATTAGATCTCGGATGGAAATTTCTCCTGCCCGTCGCTCTGGGAAATCTAGTGCTGACAGCTTCATTCCAACTAGCGTTGCTTAAATAACATCATTTTTTGATTTTCCCCCATCGCTCTCGAGATTATTCCAATTTCAATCCACTCAAATTGTAAAAATTAAATAAATTTACTAAGGTCATTTATCACATGTTTTCCACGGTAACCGGCTTCCAGGATTATAGTCAGCGGGCGATACGGGCTGCGAGGTACATCGGTCAAGGTTTCGTGGTTACTCTAGATCATCCGAATCGTTTACCTATGACTATTCAATATCCCTATGAGAAACTTATATCATCTGAACGATTCCGCGGACGGATTCATTTTGAATTTGACAAATGCATTGCCTGTGAGGTACGTGTCCGAGTATGCCCGATTAATCTGCCCGTCGTTGATTGGAAACCTATGAAAAATATAAGGAAGAAACAACTGAAAAGTTATAGCATCGATTTTGGAGTTTGTATATTCTGTGGAAATTGCGTCGAATATTGCCCAACTAATTGCTTGTCAATGACTGAGGAATATGAACTCTCAACCCACGATCGTCATGAATTGAATTATGATCAAATGGCTTTGGGACGTCTACCCCTTTCCGTATCCCGAGACTCTGCAATCCTAACAGTTTCAAATCTAAGTTATTTATCTGGAGGAGTCGTGGAAGGACATCCGAGTTATCGAAATGTCACTTACGGTACCAATTGAAATTCTATTGAAAAGAAATATTGAATATCTCTCCAGAAAAATGGGGGGAGATATGGGGGGGGTGCACGGGCACTTAGAAGAAATATCAGGAATTAGGAGGAGAGGGAAGAAGAGAGCATCTATTATAGAAATAGATATCTATCTAAATTGAGATAGATATCTATTTCTATATATAGATATCTACTACTATTCAGTAATAATGTGGTGGAAAACAATACTTAGAATGATTGCGCATAACGGATTTACCTGAATCAATTCACGAATCTATGTTGATAATAATAGAATTGGGTATTCTATCAGGAAGTTTAGGAGTAGTGTTACTTGCTAATGTAGTTTATTCTGCTTTTTCATTAGGACCGGTTTCTATCTGCATATCCCTATTTTATCTCGTATTGAATGCCGATTCCGTAGCTGCCGCACAATCGCTCATATATGTAGGAGCTATAAATGTATTAATCGTGTTTGCCGTAATGGTTACTGATAAACCCATGGGTCGCGACTCACCTACTCTCCGAAACGTGGGAGATGCTATTACTTCGGGAGCTTGTACAGGTCTTTTCTCGTTATTAACTTTTATGATTCGAGGGACAGAATGGTCTAATATATTCTTGATCGAACAATCGGGAACTATTGCGGAAGATATCTTGAGAAATAACATTCAAAAAATTGGATATCAATTTTTAACAAATTTTATAGTTTCATTTGAACTTCTTTCTATACTTCTTCTAGTTGCTTCAGTAGGAGCGATCACCACGGCTCGCGACGAGAGAATAGACGAGATAGACGAGGGGGTTACTTCGACGTCTAGAGATGAATCTTCTTTTTTATTGACCAATAGCGACTTCTTATGAACTTATCCCATAACTCAACTGAGTCATTTTTTTAGGGAGTTAATACGTCATGCTTGAACAGGGATTAATGCTAGGTGCTTATCTTCATCGCGTAGGTTTATTTGGATTAATTACAAGTTGAAACATGGTTAGGGCACTCATGTGTCTCGAGTTAATTCTTAACGCAGTTAATATAAATCTTGTAACATTCTCTAACTTTTTTGACGATCAACAAATAAAAGGAGAAATCTTTTCAATATTTATAATAGCTATTGCAGCTGCTGAAGCTTCCATTGGATTATCCACTGCTCTAGTCATTCAACGAAATGGAGGATCAACTCGTATTGATCAATTTGATCTGTTGAAGTGGTAATTGGCTAATCACTAATCTTCCCATTTCAAATGATTATGTATGGAATTGAATGAGAGATTATATCTAATTAATCGCGTTATTGTATCCCTCCTCGATGATTTCATTCTGAAATAATTATGGCATATCTATCTCAGTCTTTATCTATTTCATCAATTAAACTTGTTTTGCATCGTGCCTTATATCTCCTAATCAATTATATGAAGAGTATGAGACGCTTACGTAGGTATGCGGGGAATAGCCCCCAATTACTATTTAATTGAATGGGAGCTGCGGGGTCTTTATTCTATTTTCGAGAGTGAGTAATGGAGTGGGAGATGGGGAAAGGCGAGTTGTACCCCAACTACTTCAATAAAAAGAAAAATTATCTTTGAGATGTCAATCTAATAGGAGTGGAGAATTTAAACGGCACATTCAGTAAAGATCTATGATACATGTATTGGTTGCACTCAATGCGTAAGAGCTTGTCCGACAGATGTTTTGGAAATGATACCCCGGGATGGTTGTAAAGCTAATCAAATTGCTCCTGCTCCTAGAACAGAAGACTGTGTAGGTTGTAAGAGATGTGAATCCGCTTGTTCAACAGATTCTTCGAGTGTACGCGTTTATTTGGGAGCTGAAACGACTCGTAGTATGGGTCTAGCTTATTAACTGGTCAGTCGTGGGAGGAATTCACAAATCAAATTCACTTTCTTCTTAATTCATACTCAAAAACTTTGAGTATGAATTAGTATATCGAGATTTTCCCATCCCTTTCACCAAAATTTTTTCTATATATGATCAGTAACATACCTTGGTTAAGTATAATTGTTCTATTTCCGATCCTCGCGAGTTTATTGTTTCCAATACTCCCATCCAACGGTAGTAGAATCGTAAAATGGTATACCCTGGGCATCTGTATACTAGAATTCCTCCCAATAATTTACATATTTTACTGCCACTTTCACATCAATAATGAATCTATTCAATTGATAGAGAATTCTAGTTTAATAAATTCTATTAATTTTCATTGGAGTTTGGGTATTGATGGACTCTCCATGGGTCTCATCCTATTGACAGGATTTGTTACTACTTCAGCAACCTCAGCAGCTTGGCTAGTTACACGGAATACGCGTCTATTTTATTTTTTAATGCTAGTCATGTATAGTGGGCAAATAGGATTATTTGCTTCGCGAGATATTTTGCTCTTCTTTCTCATGTGGGAGTTGGAATTGATTCCAATATACCTACTTCTATGTATGTGGGGCGGGAAGAGACGTCTTTACTCAGCTACGAAATTTATTTTATACACAGCTGGTGGTTCCATCTTTCTCCTGGTGGGGGCCTTGACCATGAGTTTCTACGGAATCGAGGGACCTTCCTTTGATATTGGAGATTTAACTAGCAGATCATATCCTATATCACTCGAAGTAATTATTTACTTAGGGTTTCTAATCGCTTATGCTGTGAAATTACCGATCCTTCCCTTCCACACTTGGTTGCCGGACACTCATGGAGAAGCACATTATAGTACATGTATGTTGCTAGCTGGAATACTACTAAAAATGGGTGGATATGGATTAATCCGAATCAATATGGAATTATTGCCTCATGCCCATTCCATATCTGCTTCGTGGTTGGTATTGTCCGGAGCCGTCCAAATCGCTTATGCATCCCTGATTTCTTTGAGTCAGGATAACCTCAAGAGGAGGATAGCCTATTCGTCGATTTCCCATATGGGTTTCGTAATCATAGGAATCGGCTCCTTGACAGATACCGGTCTTAATGGAGCTATATTGCAAATGATTTCTCACGGGTTAATAGGTGCAGCTTTATTCTTCCTCGCAGGAATCCTTTATGATCGAACACGTACTCTTTCTATTGACCAACTGGGAGGGATAGCTACTTCAATGCCTAGGATATTTACTATGTTTAGTGTCTTCGCAATGGCATCTCTCGCATTACCGGGTATGAGCGGTTTCGTATCAGAATTGCTGGTATTCTTAGGAATCGTAACTAACCAACATTATTGTTTGATTTTCAAAGTATCGGTTATGATAGTGGGAGCACTTGGTATAATATTAACTCCCATTTATTTGTTATCTATGTTACGTCGAATATTCCATGGATATAAGATATCCAATTATTCAAATCCATCTCTAATTGATTCTGGACCGCGAGAGATTTTTACCTCGATTTGTCTCTTTTTACCGATCCTAGGTATGGGTTTGTATCCAAATATGGTTCTTCTTATATGGGAGAATGAAATAGCATCTATTCTGCTTCCGTACTCTCTTACGAAATGAAACGGGAATAACCTTCTAGTAGGAACTCTTACTTTACTAAAGTTGGTTTCATCAGTAATTTCTCCCATCAAGTAGATAGCATGGGAAAGACTTTCAAACTCTAGTCACACAGTTTCATTAATACTTTGATGAAATAAGGAACCGATACTGCGATTCCCATATAAACTTTCATTCTAATCACTAATTGATTACATGGAATATTCTAGATATTTAATAAAATTACATATTTTGGTCTCATCTCACACACTTATTAGTTTATTAGTACCGAATCACTTACCACTTGTTGTGATCAACCAACCATAATTGTGTAAACCGATTCCCGATGGATTAACCCCCAGAAAACGAATCCGAACCGAAGAGAATCCCGTAGATGCTGCAATAGCTGGCCCCTTCCCCCGCCAACTCTTAGTCATTCTGATATGAATATATATAGCATATATGAGCCAAGTTATTAATGCCCAAGTCTCTTTTGGGTCCCAGTTCCAATAGGATCCCCAAGCTTCATTAGCCCACACCGCTCCGGAGAGAATACCTATGGTTAAGGAGGGAAAACCCAAGCTGATGATTTGATAACTCCATTGATCTATTTGTTGAATCAATCGACATTTATGCGAATTCATAGATAAATAATGAAAAGGATTTTTCACATCACCTTCTCCCCGCTCATAAGTAAATATATCCATATCCGGGAAGAGTATCCGGGTGAAGGACTTCCAATTCATCTTATAGATAGAAAATATTTCTCCCCTGTCATAGAGAATAACTAATAGAGTTATTGCTAATAAAGATCCGCATAACAGGGTAGAGTAACTTATTAACATCATGCTTACATGCATCATTAACCGATGAGATTGCGGAGCAGGTACTAGCAGTGTAGATTGTTGCATATCCCCAGGAAGACCCAGAGTTGCGAAGCCATTGGTCAGCATAGCGCCAGGTGCCGTGACTATACCTGACCACTCATCCCGATTACGAATTCCTAAAATTATGTGCGGTAAGGAAAAGCTCCACGAAAGAAACATGGATGATTCATATAGATTACTTAATGGAAAATGTCTGGATATAATCCATCTAGTTGTCGTAAATCCCGTCATACAAATAAAAGCAATTGTCATAGCCTTTCCGCTTAGAATCTTCAATCTTTCAGGTTTATAGATTAAACTTATCCAATGAAATGGGGTGACAGAAAAAAGCGTAAGAGAAGAGACGTGAGCGAATGTGTGCTCCACATTAGTGTACATCATGAAAGGGGGAGAGTATAAAAAGAAGATATAGATAGATATCTATAGATATATTTAGCTATATATAAATATCTATCTATCTATATATATAAATAATATATATATAGATATATAATACATATATTTCTATATTTAATGAATTAAGGAGATTGAATCAGTAATAGGAAGTATAGAAGTCAATTATCATACAGAAAGAATTGAAGTTTACTTGCAGGAGTAACAAACAAATTATTCCTCCTACTATTTCTGATGTTACTACCACACGCAGTACACAGTCTTTAATCATGGTTGAGAAGAAATGCCGCTACTCGGATTCGAACCGAGATGCTCTAGCACTGCTTCCTAAGAGCAGCGTGTCTACCTGTTTCACCATAGCGGCTTGTTACTCACTATAAGGAATAATACCATGTTTATGGATAACTCGTCAATCTTTAATAACCTCTAGGTTAGAGGGATGCTTGTACAAAACAAAAAGGTTAGCTCTTCTCAGTTATAATCTGATTTATTATTGTTGAATCAGTATTTTATGTTATACTCGTATATAACGAACGGGATATAGCGCAGCTCGGTAGCGTGCCATCTTGGGGTGGTGGAGGTCGCAGGTTCGAATCCTGCTATTCCGAGTAAAGGGTAACAGCAATAGTGAGGGGAACGACTGAGGTTGGGAAATACGCCCGTGATTAACAGGTAGGTTCTTCAATTTACATTTTCTATTTTTGTTAAGTGCCTCATCGCACGAATAGGATTCTCCATGGAGAAAGAATATGCTAGTTATATCACTGTAAACAAGTTTAGTGAATGACTCGCTTATTGCTATAACGGATTTTTAGCGGCATCACGTAAATAAAAAAAGGGGGGGGGACTTCCGCTATTGAATTTCCTGTTGGTAAGAACGTGTAAATTTGGACGTTGTATCGTATACACAATCCTGATTCGACCCAAAGTTGCAACGAAATTTTGAAATTTTGTCCATGGACCCCCGACCCTTGCTTCACCCCGTGAGAGTTCTATGTTTCCAAAAACTTTATGATAATTTTTTGAAAAGTTTTTGGAACTAATTCAATTACTCGGTCGATGATTTTGAATTTCCTAGCTATATTCCAGATGAAAGTGCATAACTTTTATCGAGTCAAGTACAGAGAATAAATTACTCTTGGAAATCCTTCTTAATAAAATAAAAGAAAAATTGATATTGATGGGAGGTAGCGATATACCCGAACTACATTTAGTAGATAGATGTCGATATTAATTTTTGATATGCCTAAAATGCAGTAACTAATTGTTAAATACACTAACTAGCTCGTTCCGCGATTAGCGCTCGAAGTTTAAAAATAAGTAATTTATTGCTGATAGACTTATCTATCTGGGTTTATAAACTCCTACGCTAGATAAGGGGTATCTAGTTATGAATTTTCTTATATTCCTACCCAAAATATTCGTTTATCAATGACATTTTCGTCGAATATCCTCGAGCATTCCACTGTCTATCACCTCTGGAATGAGGCATCCCCGCCATTCAATAGAATCACACGGGATATCTAAATAAGTAGACTACGATAATCTTATAGATTAAAGTCTCCGCACGACAACCTTCTGCACTATTGGCTCATAAATCGAATTTTGACACTACTTCAGTTTCTCGACAATCAATCTGTCTGGATTCTATGTTTGACCAGACAGACTGCTCGCCATTCTGACCCATATTGTATCTTCTAGGTTTAATTAGTCGTTAAAATTCTCACAATAATCAGATTTTTTCTACTTATTCGTTTCAGAAAGTTTTTCATTTGTTATATAGTAAAAACTTCTGGAACGACCGGTCAATGTTGAGCGGGCTAAAGAAGAAGCTTTTGATGCCATTTCATCAATTTTGATTTTCCAGATATGGTTACGGATCCTCTTCCTAGATCTGGAGGTACGTTTCTTCGGAACTGCCATAACAAAATAGAAATATTTGGTTTTATTATCGAAACAAATAATATAACTATATTAATACGTATCAATAGAATTGACTTGGGGGAGATGAAGAAAAAAAAATAATAGAATTGAATTAATGGAATAAAAAAAAATTTGACAAATTTGGGTATAATGGAGAGATAGACATACAAGGTATCAATAATTATTGATCTACTTCTTATATTAATTGACTAATTGGTCAAATCTTGCCCATTTAAACAGATAGAATCTACTACGAATCGAACTAAATGTTGTCTGTACCCCAATTTTCGTCATGTTTTCTTCTTAGAATGAATTTTTCCGATTACTGCCTTTTCCGCAACACAGGGGTGCAAGATCCGTCCCCTAACAATTGCATTACTCAACCAGGGATGTCCAATATCAATTCTAGATTCATGACAAATCAATAGAACTCTATATATCGATATTTTTGTACCGGACTCCGATAAATTAGGCTGAAGTGGGGCGAAATGGCGAACGTCATAAAAGCGCCCCGGTTCTACTCGGAGCTGTTTCCCTCCAGTGTCAATTACCGCATATCCATTCATCATGATTTTTTCTATTTTTGTATGTATCACAAGAGTCTATAAAATAGATTACTTGCGATCGTAAACTGGAACTTGAATAAGTATCTACAACGTATTTGATTCCTGTCAAGTTTTTTTATCGAGACTGAATTGGGATAAATAAATAATCCCTCCTTTTTGGTAGAATTCTATCCTACACATCCACGTATATTCCATCTCCTCAATTCGTTCTGGATTTTCCACGTATCTAACATATATTGGTGATACTATCTCTAACTTGACCACACGTCTATGGAATTATTATATAAATACTCTTGGATTGTTCCTTCATGTCCATTCGTGACTTCCGGCTCCATAGGATTATTATTGTTTCTATTCCCAAAATCTACTAGAAGTCTTCGTCGTATATGTTCTACGCTCAGCATCCTTTCATTAGCCGTAGCTATGTCCGTCTCCCTCATCCCATTCTGGCAGCAGGTTAATCGTCACTCCACCTATGAATATTCTTGGTCACGGATCCTCAACGATGATATTTCTCTAAAAATGGGTTTTTCAGTTGATCCACTTACCCCAATTGTATCTGTATTAGTAACTACTGTAGGTATTTCAGTGATGATTCACAGTGATAGTTATATGCGTCACGACTAGGGATATGTAAGGTTCCCCGTTTATCTAAGTCTTTTCACCGCGTCTATGTTAGGATTAGTATTTAGTCCCAATTCGATACAAATCTACGTGTTTTGGGAATTAGTGGGGATGTGCTCCTATCTGCTGATAGGTTTTTGGTTCGTGAGACCAAGTGCTGCCAATGCCTGTCAAAAAGCTTTTGTAACTAACCGCATAGGAGATTTCGGATTCCTGCTGGGTATATTAGGTACGTATTGGATAACCGGTAGCTTCGAGATTCGTGAATCGTGTGATTGACTTAGTGAGTTGACTGACAAAGGTAGCATCGGCTACTTACTTGCCAATGCATGTGCCCTTTCACCATTCCTGGGTCCGGCGGCCAAGTCTGCGCAATCCCCACTTCATATATGGTTACCCGATGCGATGGAGGGACCCACCCCCATTTCGGCTCTCATACATGCTGCTACTATGGTAGCTGCTGGAATTTTCTTCGTAGCCCGAATGCTTAAACTTTTCGAGACTTTACCTCTAAGCATGAATGTCATTTCCTACGTAGGTGCGATAACTGCTTTGTTGGGGGCGACGATAGCCCTCGCTCAAAGGGATCTGAAGAAGGGTTTAGCTCATTCGACTATGTCTCAGTTGGGATATATGATGTTGGCCCTAGGCATCGGTGCCTACCGATCCGCTTTATTTCACCTCGTTACACATGCTTATTCAAAAGCCTTATTATTCCTCGGATCTGGTTCAGTAATACATTCTATGGAAAAAGTTGTTGGGTATTCTCCCAACAAGAGTCAGAATATGTTTCTTATGGGTGGTTTGCGAAAGTACATGCCAATCACCGGAACTACTTTTCTTTTAGGTACTCTTTCTCTCTGTGGTATACCACCCCTAGCTTGTTTCTGGTCCAAAGATGAAATCATTTCAGAGAGTTGGCTACACTCCCCCCTACTGGGGTGTATAGCTTCACTCACAGCGGGTTTAACTGCGTTTTATATGTCTCGTATCTATATCCTCACATTTGAAGGTAGTTTCCGTGCTAGTAGTGGCGGTCCTCAATCCTCTCCCCTATCAAGTAGAAGTGATAATTTTATTTGGGGTAACACAAAAATGGCAGTAATGGGGCAAGAGATAACTGATACTTATTCACTCATAAAGAAGGAGGAACAAATTCTCCCAACAATGGATTCTAGTGAAGAGTTTTTGGTTCGTCGGGAAGAAATTAA